TAGAAAGCCCCAAGATTGCCATATTCTAGGAGCCCAAACTATGTGATCGACTACATCCTCCGCTAACTGTTGCGGGTCGGTGCCTTCTGCCCATTCTTTAAACTCCGATTCATAGAGAAATCTACGATCAAAGATAGAACGAGATCCATTTTCCACCATCTCTAAGGGATTCCTTGGTTCGGGCCGAAGAAGCGAGGATCCCACCAGAGCGCCTTCTACTACTTCTAATAGGCCATCAACTAGATCAGAATCCGTCTCAACGAGTCTATAAGAAGTGATCCAATTTTTTTCATCGGGTCCGGGTAGAGACCAAAGATCTTGAGCGATCGATCCGGCAGAACAACTCAAAAGAGAAAGAAGTATCGTTAATTTCTTCATGTTCGTTCCAAGTTCGAAGAACCATTTGTACAAATAAGGATCCCCTTCGTAACATGATTGCTTCTTCATATAGATAGATATAGGATCTATAAGGCAGCAATTATTTATAAGTACATTTTGTGCAACAGCCCTTCCTATCTGATAGAAAAGGATCCCATGATCCGGAACCGGTCTTACATGGGCTCGCAACTCCCAAGTTTGTCTATGAAGAGCGAATCGAATTGTATTCGTGTCTATAATTGATTTCTTCTGTGTAATACTAATCGATAGGGCCTCATTGGTAATTGCTACAAGATCTCGTGCATTGTAACCCATGGCTATGGACCCGAATCCATTAGTATGGAACATTTTCTTTTCCAAGTGAAATCCCCTAGTATATGAAAGGGTGAAAACGTGCTTTCGTTGTTGTGGAATAAGAAGCCTTCGTATCTTAATGCATGTATTTAATTTATTCGGAGCTATTAGAGCGGGATCCACTTTTTGGGGAATATGAGTCGAAGCAATAACAAGAATATCTCTAGTGGACCGTCTTTCACAATTCCCGGAGAGATAGTTCAATAATAAACCGAGGGACTCCGACTCATCCACATACAGATCATGAATGTTTGGAATCCATACTATGCAAGGAGACATTGTTCTTGCCAATTCGAATTGCAAGTGGATAGAAGCTAGGTCTATTTCCAACTCGATAATATACCTAAGTATCTCATCATCCACCGTATACTCCTCCCTCAGCTCCGGGTCCGAGTCCAAGTTCGAATAAAAAGAGTCACGATCATCAATATCGTCCACATCTTTAAGCGCATCCATATAGTCCTTAGCAGGATCGCTATCATCATCAATATCCACATCATCAAGCGCTTCCGTATAGTCCTCAGGATCGAGATCATCAATAACTATTTTCAAATCCAGCTTGTTCAGAAATACCGTAATGAAAGGAAGATAGGAGTTTGTCGCTAGGGATTTGACCAAATAGGATCGTCCAGTTCCTATAGGACCTATCACTAAAATACCCCTAGAGGGGGATAGGGCTAGGCGGAACGAAAAGGGTTTTGGTTTTCCATGAGATGGGAAATGAAAACTATTAACCCCACACGAGGTTTGTGAATAAGTGATTGTCTGATAATGAGCAAGGAATATCCGTCTTTCTGCTAAACAGGATGTATTGAACTCATAATTCATTAGATCCTTTTGATGAATGTCAACTACGTATCGTAAGTAAATTGCTCCCGCTTGTTCAAACATTTGATAACCATAGTCACTCTTTACTAAATGATCAATATGAGTCAGACTCCATAGAATTTGATCAATCCCTTTTTCTGGCCTTAAGGTGGAGAAATGAAACGAGTAAACTCTCTCTTTATCCAAAAACCAATCACAGGTCTCGATCCAGGATTCTATTTCATCATGAGTCTGAAACCTTTGTCCTTTTCTTATCCATGAATAGATCTCTTTACTTGTATGACTTAGATGTCTCGTATTTCTCGAAAAAGTGATTCGATTGATGGGATTTGGTATGATACTTATGAGATCGATGAGATTGAAAAATATCTTCTGTATAAATTTGACCCCATACGCGGGACCACCACCAAATAGCGCAAAACCCAGTATTTCTGCTAGAAAATCTTCTAACTGTTCCTGAGCAACTAGAAAGAGATTCTTTAACCAGAAAGAATTCGGTTCAGGTTTAGGATACCCATCCACAAGTTTGTACACCTCAATCATGTATGATGGAATCGTCAAAGATTTTATCCTCTCGAACTCTGTCTGTAACTCACTAGAGTCTAGGGAAACAGAGAAAAGAAGTACCTGAACGAGACATCCAGCAAGAAGAAGAAGTAAAAGGCTTGAATAGAGGAACTCCCGAACATTTGGCGAGCTCAGATGTGTCGATATCAACAGTGACTCATTATTTCGATGAATCATTTCTTCGACCCGAAGAAGCCTACGGAAACACTTCCACGAAATATCACTTGAAATCTCACTTATCGGTGCCCACAATCCCCACAATTTTAGTTTAAGAGCTCGCCATTTTAGCTTAAGAATTCGCCATGCTGATCTGTGCATAATATAATGAAAATTGGATACAAATTTGTGACTGCTACTTAGCATCGGCAATAGG